GATCCCTTAACTATTTCAGTTATTAATAGAACGAATCACACTTTTACCACTAAACTATACCCGCTACAATATATATATATATATTGTATATAAATACATCATTTGTCGAACAAGGGGGTGAGACATAATCGAGATAAGATAGGATGAGAACCTTAAATTCAAAGCCGAGTGTCGGTGTGATCTGTAGGCGACTTGACAGAATGGGGAAAAAACTTATTCACATTTCAATAATGGAAATAAATACGTTATAATATTTTTTTTTTTCTTAATTGAATGAAGTTGTTGAAAATTACGCCCGCAGCACTTGTTGAAGTCGAAACATAAAAATGAGTGGAATCATGTAAAAATGCAATCGATAGAATAAAAAAGGGGGGGGGGGGGGTTGGTTGCATTTTTTCCCTTTTCGAAGCGATTCCTCCTTACTCCATTTACTCTCATTCACTCCCCAGATCTTATGAATTGGAGTTCATTTTATTAGATCTAATAAAGAACTTTTATCATACATGAAAATTATCCTAATCATAGGAATAAAATGAAAATGAAAAGAAGCAAAACAAAGAATGGCCTGGCCAGTACCTAGCCAGGCCGGGGGGGGGGGTAAAAACTCTTTCGTAGTAAATCAAAGAGGTACTTTTTCTTTCTATTGGAAATTTTTGTTCCGAATCATTATTCAAACAGAATTGCTAATAAAATGGGTATATAATTGCAATTGCTTATAAATTTTCTATCTATTAGAAAGATAGAAAATTTCTTTATTTAGAATAAAAAAGAAAATAAAGAAAGAAAAAGACTTTCATCTATTTTTCATTCATAATTGACATGTGAATTATCTAATTTTTGAATTAGGAATTGGGAGAGATGGCTGAGTGGACTAAAGCGGCAGATTGCTAATCTGTTGTACGAGTTATTTGTACCGAGGGTTCGAATCCCTCTCTCTCCGTTTCTTCGGATCCTTTAGGGTTTCTATTGGGAATTCGTTGGAATTCGAAAAAATAGAGAGTCTCGGCTTTATTTCTCATAGTTAGTTCCATTTTCATAGTTAAATGAAATGGATGAAATAGAAAAAATCATCAAAAAATAAAGAATAAAGAAAGTAAAAAAAAACAAGAATAAAAAAAAAAAGAGTTTTTTTATTCCTCACGTCCAGGATTACGTCCTGGATCATTAGATAAGAATCCGAAGATGAAGAGAGAAACAAAGAATATCACCACTGTGTAAACGAAGAGTTTGAGAGTAAGCATTACACAATCTCCAAATTATATTGTGGAAAATTAGGGAATAGATTCTCTATTTTTATTTTTGTACCAAATATCTTGCCCCAAGAAAAGCATTTTAAGCAATTTATCTGTCCTAAAATTCGACTCCTACCCTTGGTTATCAAAAGGATCTCTCCCATTTAGTATTTTGTTTGAGGTAACATTATCTTAGAATAGCTCGTAAGATCGGAATGAAGAAGACATTAGCTGATCCAGACTCCGCGCGCGGCTATTCATATCCATAATCCAATCCATAGAGAATTTCTATGTATGAATTGAGGATACATAATGTATGATTTACCCGATCTTAGCAACCGTTCTTCCCCATTTTGTTAGAACACATTTTTTTGTTCGAATCTATCGTGGTGAAAATTGGAGTATTCCAATTCAAGATCTCATCGAAAACTTACAGCAGCTTGCCAAACAAGGGCTAAGAGAAAAAAGAGCACAGGTATGACTGGCATAACATCCACGATTGGATTGAAAAGGGCATAAGCCTCCGGCAATTTGGCGAATAAAAAGCTACTCGAATGAAGGGCAGAATTAAGACAGATCAAACTAAAGATATTAAGCATAACAGACATTTCGTTCTTGGATTGGATTAGAGATAATTTCATTTTTATTGAGTTATTGATATAGGGGAAAAGCAAAAAAGAAGAAGGAGAAGAAGAAAGGATAGGGTAGGCAAAAAATCCTTCTTTTTTTTCTTTTCACTCCCCTAACCAAAAACCCTTCAATTGTAAAATGAAAATCAAGATGGAATTATATTTTCATACAATATCTTAATGGAATTCTATGTAATGATCAATGAATTTATTTTGATTCTACATTTACGCGTATCGAATCTTAGCAATAACCAATTCGGTAGATATTTTGGCTGGAATTGACGAACAGACAATAACAATATTATTGTCGATTATTGTCTAATCGACATATAAATGGGGCGTGGCCAAGCGGTAAGGCACCGGGTTTTGGTCCCGTTACTCGGAGGTTCGAATCCTTCCGTCCCAGACTTCTTCCCCTTCCCTCAGAACAGAAGAGGCTTAAAGAACATCCTCTTCTGCGTATCCACCACTGGTGGATACAATGTGATTTTCTTTTTCCTTTGGATTTTTACTGATTGTTATATATATATATATTTATATAATCCTCTTCGATGTTGTTTCTCACGAGGGTCGAAATCGAAATGCCACGTGCATGTGGATGGAAGAAAAAATCTTTTTTTGTTAGGATGGGGACATAAATCAAATAAAGAAAATATTCTTTCGAAAAGGAAGGATAGGGTAGACTATTCATTGTATGTCCGCTCCTTCTACTCGGTTTCTATTCATATGGAGTGAGGTTAGTTAGTTAAAAAAAGGGATTGTTCCATATTTTTAAAGAAAAAATGATTCCCTCACCGCATGCTTTTTGTTTTGTGGCGAAATGAGAAAGAAAAGGGTTTCTATCATTTTAGAAAGTCAATAGAGGAGCCAAAATAACAATTCTATGGGTATTTTGAATTCTAAAAAAAGGAGTTTGTGGTACTAATTTCATCACTGGGATAGATTAAAGCCCCTTAGACTGTTCAGACTTGGGGGGGGGGGTTCATACATTTTTTTTTTCACCCGAGTTTGATGGAATTTGTCATTTATGGAAAAATTATTTTTTCAACTTTCTTTAATTTCTTTAAAGTGAAGCAAAAGAAAAGCTTTCGAAAATGAGCCATGAGTACACTATATTCATTATTTAATACACAATAAACATTGTTTCTATCTATCCCCTATTCTTGTATATTAGTAGTATGGCAATTTGGATTTCGGTGAAAAAGGCCCGTGATTTCCTAAACGTAAATAATGACAATGTCATTAGCATACCCCATTGACAAGTTTTTGTTGTATCTGATGTATATATGGAAAGATCATACTCCTACGATTCTGATTTTATCAGACTCGTATTTTTTTTATTTGTTCAATAATGATGAATTGAATTTTAAATTAAAGAATAACGACCCTAATCTTATATTGGATCAATCTTTTTATATCTATCCTTATAAAAATAAAAACAAACAAATAAGTTCGATTTTCTCCATCCATTTTTCTGGTTAAAAGAATTCTAATTCAATTAGAATTCTTTTAGAAAAGAACGCTTAATTTCTGTGTGATTAGGTGTAAATAAGTGTTAAGCAACCCTATTTTTTATGTTTTTAAAAAATATGTTTCATTTCATCTTCCATCATTCCATCATATAAATGGAATGGAATATTTGTCAAAGCTTCTCTAGATGAATACTTATACTTCCATATCGAGAAAGAAATGATGAGCACCAATTAAATTAATCCAATGACTATTCATGATTCTCTATTGAATTGAATCAATTCCACACCGGCTCTAGAATCTCAAATTAGGGGAATGTTATGGTAAAACTTCGTTTGAAACGATGTGGTAGAAAGCAACGTGCGACTTGAAGGACATAATCGGCAGTGGATGCAAGAATCCGCCACTTTTTATATCATCGAAGATGCTCTTGGCTCGACATAGTTTGTTCTACCGATCCCTAATGAAAATTTTAGGGTACATGATGGAGCTCGAGTCCAAATGATTTATTTAGCAGGAGAGGGGGTCTAGGGTTAGTGCCAATCAATAAATTGAACAAACTTCGTAAATAGATCTTCGATATAGGATCAAAGGGGTCAATTTCGAATAAGTTTCAAATAAAAAGGTGAAATCGATCAAAATTAAGAAAACTATTTCGATTATAAGTGTATTGCAGAGGAATCAATTATTCCTATGATTCTTCAATAAAAAGAAACAATAAAAGGTATGTTGCTGCCTTTTTTTTTTGAAAGATTAAGAACTACCGAAGTAATGTCTAAACCCAAGGATCGGTGTAAAGATAACAGATATTGAAACAAGGAAACACTCTTTTGCAATTGTCTTAACAGCTGGATTGAACCAAATATTCAAACAAATGAGGAAATAGATCCTAGGTAAGACAAACAAAAGATGCTAGAGACGACTCAATAAATGTATAAGGCCTAGAGCTCTTTGAGAATTAACTAACTTGAGTTATGAGTATGAATGATATTTTTTTTTAAGAAGGAAGAACAAAAAACAACTTCAATTCTAGTCTAATTGATTATTTCATAAACGCATTTACCACTATATGCATAAATTCTTATCATTCTTTCTCGAGCCGTACGAGGAGAAAACCTCTTATACGTTTCTAGGGGGGGTTAATCTACATCTATCCCAATGAGCCGTCTATCGAATCGTTGCAATTGATGTTCGATCACGAAGAGAGGGAAGGGATCTTCAGAAAGTGGGTTTTTATGATCCGATCAAGAATCAAACATATTTAAATGTTCCTGCTATTCTATATTTCCTCGACAAGGGTGCTCAACCTACAGGAACTGTTCATGATATTTCAAAGAAGGCGGAGATATTTAAAGAACTTCGAGTTAATCAAACAAAAGGGGGCTCCGTATCTCATTTTTAGGAATTGTTTCTCCACTACTCCACCCCCTTATGGCCTTGTTCTATTCTATTCATATCTAATTGTTCCTATAGAAATTCTAAGATCGTCTGTATATTTTAGAATAAAAAAAAAGATATTCCATTGTATTGATATGAGACGCGAAAAAAGATCGAGTGAATAGATGAAATAACCGAATCTATGAGATGTGAGTATTACCATAAATCGTCAGGTTTTTACTGATAGACTTCACTAACAAGTAAAGAGTCAATCTTACTTATTGTACTTACCTAATATTGGATAAACTCTAGATTTTTCCTTCTTTTCCTTAATTTATTCCCCTATCCATACTCCATTTCTTATCCATGTAGTGCCAATCCAACAAAAATACAATTCTTTGAAATTCTTTTCTTTCATTAATAGTTTTTTTTTTCTTTTTTTAATGAAAAGATTCTATTGATTATATTATCCATTTTCTTTTTTTTATTATAATTATTAGTTTCAACATTCAATTCATATTGACAATGGTGTATCGATCAAATATAATTTGATCGTGGAGAAATCGATTGATTTCTCCACGATCAAACAGTTCGTTTATTTACTTCACACTTCACTTCACGAAAATGATGGATTGACAAAACTCACTAGAACAAAAGAAGTATCTTTTTCGTTTTTAGTTGAATGGAAAAAATTCATGAAAAATGTTACAGGGGCCCGCTCATTTATATACCTATCCATAGTAGATAGTAGAGTACCCTTTTCTATGGATCCCTGCCCTACAATTCGTTTTTTTTTAGTCGGATCCGTTCGTTTTTATTTCTTTTTTATTTTCCTGATAGATTATTAAATGATTCCTTTAGATTTTTGACTATTTACTAGTTTTATGTTTTGGTAGGCGGGTCAGGCATTTCCTTATCATTTATTTTTTAAATATATTATATTATTACGATCGTATTTATACATCATATTTACATATATAATAAACATATATGGGTTGCTAACTCAACGGTAGAGTACTCGGCTTTTAAGTGCGACTATGATCTTTTACACATTTGTATGAAGCAACGTATTCGTCCATACTATTAGTAAAGTTTGTAAGACCACGACTGATCCTGAAGGGAGTGAATGGAAAAAACAGCATGTCGTTTCAATGGAGAATTATAAGAATACCCCATTTTTAATCCTTATCGGACCAGATCGTTACAAAATCTTGTTTTGATTCTTGGAATGGGACCAAATCAATTCGTCGTTGGGTCGAGTCAATAAATGGATAGAGCTCTAAAGCTCCAATTATAGGGAAACCCGAAGTAACGAGCTTTTACTCTTAATTCGAATAATCACCCGGCTAATTAGAGGTTAAAAATAGATTAGTGTCTGATGCGGGAAAGGGGGTTCTCCTGCGAGTGAATCATAGATTCCCTTTTTTTTAATCCTAATTATTCATTATTCTCTAATTGATTAGATTCTTATGGGAAAAAGAAATGTGTAGAAGAAACAGTATACTGATAAAATCAAAAAATTAATTCCAAAATCAAAAGAGCGATTGGATTGCAAAAATAAAGGATTTCTAACTACTCCCTATAATTGGAACGAAAAGTGGGATAGAAGAAGAGGGAGGATCCGTTGATTGGCCTACTTGTCTTCGAGGTATTCCTTCCTTTCTTAATGGATACCCTGTTTTGACCGTATCGCACTGTGTATTATTTGTTAATCCAAGAAATCTTCCACACTTTTTGGTCATTCCAAATGGAAAAATTAAAAGGATATTTAGAAACATTTAGATCTGGGCAAAAGCACTTCCTATATCCACTTCTTTTTCAGGAGTATATCTACGCACTCGGTCATGATCATGATCATGGTTTAAATGGATCGATTCTTTACGAATCCATAGAAAATTTAGCTTATGACAATAAATCTAGTTCACTAATTGTGAAACGCTTAATTATTCGAATGCATAAACAGAATCATTTTCTTATTTCTTTTAATGAAAATGATTTTCAACAAAATCAATTGTTGGGGAGCAAAAACTATTTTGATTCGAAAATAATATCAGAGGCTTTTTCAGTCATTGTGGAAATTCCATTCTCCTTCCAATTAGCGTCTTGCCTAGAAAAAAAACGAGAAATAAAAAAATCTCATAATTTACGATCTATTCATTCGGTATTTCCCTTTTTCGAGGACAATATATCCTATTTATATCATATATCAGATATTTTCATACCCTACCCTATCCATCCGGAAATTTTAGTTCAAAACATTCGCTACTGGATACGGGATGTTCCCTCTTTGCATTTATTGCGAATCTTTTTATACGAGTATTGTAATTCGGACAGCCTCATTAGCCAAAAAAAATTCTCTTCTTTTGAAAAAGAAGAGAATGAAAGATTATCCTTGTTCATATATAACTCTCATGTATATGAATGCGAATCCGTATTCCTTTTTCTCCGTAAACAATCTTCTCATTTACGATCAATATCCTGGGAAGCCCTTCTTGAACGAATACATTTCTATGGGAAAATAGAGCATCTTGTAGTAGTGCTTTGTAATGATTTTCAGAAGACTTTGCGGTTGTTCAAAGATTCTTTCATGCATTATGTTAGATATCAGGGAAAATCACTTTTGATTTCAAAGGGAACTGATCTTTTGATGAAAAAATGGAAATATCACTTTATCTATTTATGGCAATGTAATTTTCACTTGTGGTCTCAACCGCACAGGATCCATATAAACCAATTATATAATCGTTCCTTCCATTTTTTGGGCTATGTTTCAAGTGTACGAAGAAATCTTT